CGAACATGAGATTTTGGTTTCATTCGGCTCCTTTATGGAAGATCTATGTATTCCTACCATAGAAAAAATGAGATCCATAACATCTATGTCAGCTTTTTTTACGAATGCATCTAAAGCTACTTGCTTTTTAGATGATCCCTTATAGAAGAGGAGGATTCTATCAAATCTTTCTAGTCTCTAGTCTAGTTACTTCGTTCCCTATTTCTTTTCTACTCGTGGGATCCTAAGGAAAATAATCTTTTTTCTACCGAGCTGAAACAAGAAGCCGAGGGTTCTAGTAAACCAAAACCATCATTTTCTAGCTATTTGGCTTCAATCTCCCTCTTTTTAAGCGCAAAAATTGAAGATTTAGTTACGATTGAAAGTTTTGTACTATCATCCATAGATCCTTTATTCATACTCATTGAATTGGAATAATCGAACCAATTCAAGAAAATTATGCTTCTCGACTCCATAATCCAATTTTTTTATTAAAATTCTAATTTACTTTTGGATAGAAATCGTGAGAATGTATATTCTTTCCTCAAATGTCCTATTGAGGGGTAAAGTATTAAATCTTTTTAAGAAATAAAGTTTTTGATCGGAATATGAAAAAAATGGAAAGACCCCTTAACTATTGAAGTTTTTAATAGAACGAATCACACTTTTACCACTAAACTATACCCGCTACATATGAATATAATATTTCACTTCAACTTTCATTTAGAATGAAATTCGTTTTTCATTGATGAATTTACGAATTTTATCATTTTATACTTAAGAATAATAAAATAAAGAGAAAAATAATAGTATTACTAGAACACTTTTACTATAAAATTTAAAAATTTACTTTACTAGAAAGACTAAATATTCTAATTTCTACTAATTTATACTCTAATTTACTAGTATATAAATATACTAAGAATATATATAATATATAACATTGAATATTTCAATCTAAATATCTAATATATCTAATATATTAGATTAATATCTAATCTAATAATTAGGAATGGCAATGAAAATTACTCTTCTTGTTTCAATAACAATTTTTATTCGTCGGAACAGAAGAAGTACTGGCCTGGCCAGTACTTAGTACTGAACCAGGCCGGGTAAATGAACGAACCTTTTGTACAAAATCAAAGAAGTAAAGTATTCTTTCTATTGGAGAAATCTGTTTCGAATCATTGAAGAAAAGTAAAAATTGTTCTCAATCTTGACTTCACGTGTGAAATCACATGATAAATTGCCAATTTGGAATGGGGAGAGATGGCTGAGTGGACTAAAGCGTCGGATTGCTAATCCGTTGTATGAATTATTCGTACCGAGGGTTCAAATCCCTCTCTCTCCGACCCCCTCTGATCACTTGAGATTTTCTAATTGGAATAAATTTCGATTATTTTTCTTTTATAAATCTTCTAGCATCTATTCCGTTTATTTATACATTTACCTATGAAAAAATTAAGGAAAAAGTAAAAAGGAATCTCATCTCTTTTTTATTCTTCACGCCCAGGATTACGCCCCGGATCATTAGATAAGAATCCGAAGATGAAGAGAGAAACAAAGAATATTACTACTGTGTAAACAAAGAGTTTAAGAGTAAGCATTACAAATCTCCAAGATAGATAAGATCATTTTTTGTTTAAGGAAATAGATCACCTTTTTTATGACATACCCTATAACAAAACTATTTTGATATGACGCTCTAAATTTCTTTCTAATGTAATAAGATTCATATTTTTTCGTTACTAAAAATTTCTTGCCATATATCCATATCTATAATTAGGTATTGTATGGGATCTTATAAAGGAAAGGTCAGAAAAAAATAAATAAGCTGATTAAAGATAAAGATCATTGCCCCTTCCCTTATTCAAATTCAATATAAAATAGAAAATACCAAAATTTCGCTTTTTGAATCGAGGGTTCCTAATGTCCAGACTTATTTGAATCTTATTTCTTTCCAGAATTAAAATCTCATCTGTTTTTTATCGAATAAATTATGAATTGAATAGAGATTTCATTGTTATCGAAAACTTACAGCAGCTTGCCAAACAAAAGCTAAGAGAAAAAAGAGTACAGGGATAACCGGCATAACGTCTACGATTGGATTTAAAAATGCATAAGCCTCGGGCAATTTGGCGAATAAAAAACTACTCGAATAGAGGGTAGAATTAAGACAGAGACAGATTAGACTAAAGATATTAAACATAACAAATATTCTTTTCCTGTTCTTAAAGATTCAAATGAAATTGAAATGATAATAAATTATCAGATTGGATTAAGTTGTTTTTATGAGGGAAAATTGAAAATAAAAAGGCAGATAAAAGAAATAAATTCTTCTTTTTCTTTGACTTCTCCCCAATCAAATAAGAATACAAGGGATTCTATTTTCATACAATATCTTAATTGAATTCTAAGTAATGATCAATTAATCTTTTTGATTCTATATCTATTGTGTTGAATCCTAGTGACAACATGTCCTATATTTATTTTGGTTGGTTATTGACGGATAACTAATATTTATCTTAATTTTTTTTAGACCAAATCAAAATGGGGCGTGGCCAAGTGGTAAGGCAACGGGTTTTGGTCCCGTTACTCGGAGGTTCGAGTCCTTCCGTCCCAGATCGTTCGCATCAGAAACGAAAGATTCTTCTCTATTGAAAATCTAATTCAACAATTTTCTGTGTAATGTTGGATACAATGTTATACAATCTGAATTCTAAGAATGATTCTTAGAAGAATATCTTTTTTTTTACTTTTTTATTTTTACTCAAATATTTTATTCTTAAATATTTGTGATTACTTTCGTTAACGATTATTTGTTATCTGTTTTATATGATGGAGATGGGTGCAAAAAGATCAGAATTTGAGGATTCTTATTTTCTCTTTGATCTTACCTTACACAAGACTTTTTCTACTCCATAATAATGAAAACAAAGAAACTTTATTCTCAAACTATCTCTCTGTTTTAAATTAAATGAAGATCAGATTCATTTGGAGATGCTAAAAAAGAAGTAAATCATAATATTAGAATCATAAGATCATATTTCATAAATAAAAAATGAGAAAATATTCAAAAATATTCATAATTAATATATTCATATTAAAATATAGAAATACATTATTATGACATTAAGAATATATATATTGTCTATTTTTCTTATGAATATTATCTTATTATTCTATAATTGAATAAAAAATCTTTAAAGATTTTTATTTTAGTATATTATTTAGTTAGTGGTTAGTATAGTATTTAGTTAAAGTGGCCATTCGTGAGGATTTATTTTTCATTTGAATAAAAGTAAAGTCAAAGGCTTTTTTTGAGGTTTATAGAATTTATTTTTTTTTTTAACGAACAAAGAGGGATCTTTTATTATAGAAAATTATAGAAAATCCTGAAAGATCTGTTAAAGATGTCAATAAGTTTGCTTAAAACTGATTTTTTTCATTTGATATTATTCTCATGTATTCACATGAGAAAATATGAGGTAATTTTAAGTGAAATCCTTTTCGGATAAACACTTATCTATAAGTGTAGATTCTTATGTATTGGTTCAGCCAATGACTATTCATGATTCCATATTGAATCAATTGCATACGGTTCCAAATTAAAATTAAAGGGATGTTATGGTAAAACTTCGTTTGAAACGATGTGGTAGAAAGCAACGTGCGACTTGAAGGACATGATTGGATGTGGATTCTGACATCCACCATTTTCTATACGAATGAAGATGCTCTTGTCTCGACATAGTTTGTTCTGCTAGGAACCTGATTTAACTTGTCTTGGGTTGCTAAATAAAGATACTAATTATATAGAAAGGTATAGCATATGATGGAGCTCGAGCAAAAATGATTCATTCATTTATCGGGGGAATAATCTAGGGTTAGTGATAATCAATAAGTTAGATCAACTTTGTAAATATATCATCAATATATAAAAATATATAAAAGGGGGAGGTTCAAAATTGAACAAGTTTGAAATGAAAAAAGATCAAATTTGTCGAAATTTTCAAACTGTTTAGATCAAGAGTGTATCACAAAGGAATCAATCGTTCGCATGATTTTTATCTTTTCCATAGAAAGAACAAAAGGTATGTTGCTGCCTTTTTGAAGAGGAGTAAGGATCACCGAAGTAATGTCTAAACCTAATGATTTCACAAAGCGCAAAGCAAAGACAACAAATTCCGGAACAAGGAAACACTATTTTAACTTGTCTCAACAATTGGATCAGAATGAGTAAAAAAAAAATAGATCCGAAAGGAGAAAAAAATAGGTTAGAGACAGCTCAATAAATTCGAAGGATTTCCTTTCGAACTCTTTAAAAACTATCCAACTTGAGTTAGGAGTACAAATGAAATTTCTTTTTCTGTAAAGAAGGAAAAAAGGGCTCAAATTACAACCTAGTTCTTTATGGATCCATTTCTATTTCTATCTATATAGATAGAAATAGGAATTCTATAAATTAGAATCATTTTTTCTTGAGCCGTATGAGGAGAAAACTTCCTATACGTTTCTAGGGGGGGCACCTTTTATATACATCTATCCCAATGAGTCATCTATCGAATCGTCGCAATTGATGTTCGATCCCGAAGAGAAGGAAGAGATCTTCGAAAAGTGGGTTTTTATGATCCGATAAAGAATCAAACTTATTCAAATGTTCCTGCTATTTTATATTTCCTTGAAAAAGGTGCTCAACCCACAGGAACTGTTTATGATCTTTTAAGGAAGGCAGAATTCTTTAAATAATTTCGAATCTCTTTTGAAAGTAAAAAAAAGAATCATGAATAAAAAAAGGAAAAGGATAGGGTAACTAGTACCTATCTTTGTGTAATTCGTGTAATTTTTTATTCAAAGTTTCTTCTTTTCTTGTTCTATTGATATTTATTTATTTTATTATTAATTATTATTTTTATTCTTCGTATTTTTTTCTTGCTTCTTTTTGTGGACCCCCCAACAAGGGGGGTTTTCTTCTTGTATTTGTATTGTACCTTTATTTTTTTGATTAAAGAAAGCCACTCTTTTTTCTATCTATACCTTTTCTTTATTACTTATTTTTTTTTTCCGTTCAAAGTTTCAAATCCAACACAAATTTAGATAGAATTTCTTGAAATTTGTTTGATAAAAAGTCCTTTTATATTGACAATGGTGTATCAAACAGATATAATTTGATCGTATTATATAATATATAAATATAGATAAAATAGATCTTTTTATCCCCATTCCATTCCCTATTGGCCATTTCCTTCATTTTAGTAAAATGGCTGAGTTTGCTGGATTTTTTTTTATTTCGATCATATCTACACTTCATATTGATCCGGGTTGCTAACTCAACGGTAGAGTACTCGGCTTTTAATTGCGACTATGATCTTTTACACATTTGGATGAAGGAATTCGTCTAGACTATTGGTAGAGTTTATAAGACCGCGACTGATCCTGAAAGGTAATGAATGGAAAAAAAAGCATGTCGTAAAAAGAATAAAAAATATGAAAAAGAATAATCTTTTATAAAATCTTTAAAGTTCAGTAAAGTATTTCGGGTCTAATGAATAAATGGATAGAGTCTTAAGGCTCCAATTCGAGTAATACAAAAAAGCAACGAGCTTCCTTTCTTAATTTGAATGATTACCCGATCAAATTACTAATTTTTCGTTAAAAATAGATTAGTGCCTGATGTGGGAAAAGGTTCTCTTGTGAATTGTGAGCGGACCATTGATTCTTTTTTTATTAATCCTAATTATTCTTTATTGTGGATTGGGGACCAATGTGTATAAGAAATAGTATAGTGATAAAAAAAGAATTTTTTTTCCAAAATCAAAAGAGTGATTGGGTTGCGAAAATAAAAGATTTTTACCCCTTTTTCTTATTGTTATTCTAGTTAGATTAACAAGGAAAAGAAAACCAAATTGTATAGAAAGGAAAAAGATCTGTAGATTAGGCTCTCTGTCTCCGGGGTATATATTCTTTATTTGTTCTTACTTTTATATAATCTTTGACTTCATTATTCTATTATTCTATTTTATTCTAAAAAGTCTTTTAGTATAAGAGAAACATAACATATGTATACGCCGTTCTGACCATATTGCACTATGTATTATTTCATAACACAAGAAGTGCCTCCCTTTTTTGATTACAGTAGAAATGTGTTTAAATGGCAGAATTACAAGGATATTTAGATTTAAAAAAGATCTATTTTGGCAACAAAACTTCCTCTATCCTCTACTCCTTCAGGAGTATATTTACTCACTTGCTCATTATCATAGCTTCAATAGTTTGATTTTTTATGAATCTGTGGAAATTATCGGTTATGACAATAAATCTAGTTTAGTACTTGTGAAACGTTTAATTACTCGAATGTATCAACAGAAATCTTTGATTTCTTCGGTGAATGATTCTAACAAAAATGGATTTTGGGGTCACAAGGATTCTTTTTCTTCTCATTTTTATTCTCAGATGGTATCAGAAGGTTTTGGAGTCATTCTGGAAATTCCATTCTCATCGCGATTAGTATCTTCCCTTGAAGAAAAAAAAAGAATACCAAAATATCAGAATTTACGATCTATTCATTCAATATTTCCCTTTTTAGAGGATAAATTATCACATTTAAATTATGTGTCAGATCTACTAATACCCTATCCCATCCATCTTGAAATCTTGGTTCAAATTCTTCAATGCTGGATAAAAGATGTTCCTTCTTTGCATTTCTTGCGATTGTTTTTCCACGAATCTCATAATTTTAATAATCTCATTACTTCAAAAAAATCTATTTACGTCTTTTCAAAAAGAAAGAAAAGATTCTTTTGGTTCCTACATAATTATTATGTATATGAATTCGAATATATATTCCTGTTTCTTTGTAAAAAGTCTTCTTATTTACGATCAATATCTTCTGGAGTATTTCTTGAGCGAACACATTTCTATGGAAAAATAGAATATCTTATAGTCGTGTGTTGTAATTCTTTTCAGAGGATCCTATGGTTCCTCAAAGATACTTTCATACATTATGTTCGATATCAAGGAAAAGCTATTTTGGCTTCAAAAGGAACTCTTATTCTGATGAAGAAATGGAAATTTCATCTTGTGAATTTTTGGCAATATTATTTTCACTTTTGGTTTCAACCTTATAGGATCCATATAAAGCAATTACCTAACTATTCCTTCTCTTTTTTGGGGTTTTTTTCAAGTGTACTAAAAAATCCTTTGGTAGTAAGAAATCAAATGCTAGAGAATTCATTTCTAATAAATACTTTTACTAATAAATTAGATACCATAGTTCCAGTTATTTCTCTTATTGGATCATTGTCGAAAGCTAAATTTTGTACTGTATTGGGTCATCCTATTAGTAAACCGATCTGGACCGATTTATCGGATTCTGATATTCTTGATCGATTTTGTCGTATATGTAGAAATCTTTGTCGTTATCATAGCGGATCCTCAAAGAAGCAGGTTTTGTATCGTATAAAGTATATACTTCGACTTTCGTGTGCTAGAACTTTGGCTCGTAAACATAAAAGTACAGTACGA